TAGATTAGTTTACTCAAAGGTTTTGCAAAAAATATGTTGATTGAAAATTATGAGATGCGTAGATGTCACAGATAATCAGCCGTTTCGTTTTTTTTATACCGACCTTACTTTATTTTTGTTAGTGACATCTATAATGTAATAGTTGATGAATTCAAAATATTCAATTGAACTTATTCTTTGAATTGCGATTTTTGCTTATTTTATTTCTAAATGGAAACTTAGGTAAATGCTTTAGACACATATGTATAAAAAGAACATATTTTAGTTAGCTCCTTCATGCCTACTCTAACTAGTTATTTCGGTTTTTTACTAGCGGCTTTAACTATAACCTCCGCTCTATTTATAGGTCTAAACAAGATACGACTTATTTGAAATTAATTGAATGAACAACTCAAGGAATGTTTCTGTGGGATTCCGCCCATGTTTCTAGTTCTTTACTGCAGCAATTGAGAATTTTTGGTTATTGAGATTCATGGGCAATTCAGATTAATATTTATGGATAGATATTACCTTTCTTTTTTTTTTTTTTTTTTCAAACAAATTGAAATGATTGAAGTTTTTCTATTTGGAATTGTCTTAGGCCTAATTCCTATTACTTTGGCTGGATTATTTGTAACTGCATATTTACAATACAGACGTGGTGATCAGTTGGATCTTTGATTAATTAACAATTTTTTTTTGATTGACCTCCTGTGGATTAAAGAAAGGAGGAGGTCAATTTTAGATTCGATTACTGTTCATTTATTTCAGTCTAATTCAATTTGACTTAACAAGAATGGAATCACGCTCTGTAGGATTTGAACCTACGACATCGGGTTTTGGAGACCCACGTTCTACCGAACTGAACTAAGAGCGCTTTCTTATCAAAATAGATAAGACTGGAAAGAAAGGGTTTTTTTATAACTGAAAACTCTATCTACATCTTGCATGCATACATTATTTATCATATAGAGTATAATAAATAAAATGAGAGATTAGGCATGTCCAATTTGAATCAAAATTTCAATTAATTCCTCCTTACTTCTCAAAGTAAAAGTAATTAGGTAGGGATGACAGGATTTGAACCCGTGACATTTTGTACCCAAAACAAACGCGCTACCAAGCTGCGCTACATCCCTTTCAATTCAATTGGTTTTTATAGTGTAATTGTAAAACATCCTTGTCTTGTTTTCCACATTCTTATTTCTCATATAAATTCATAATTAAACTTGCACTGCTATTTCCTCTTCTTTTTGGTCTTTTATCATATAAGGTATAATAAAAAGGATTTGTATATTTATGTATATGAAAAACCTGTTGTAAACTAAAAAAAAAGACTTTTCTTTTCGGGAATGCTCAGTTCAATAGGAAGGGGCCTGTTACTCTTTTTCTTAAAAAAAATATCTTATCGACTCGAAGTAAAAAAGTAAAAGTACGTAGATTTTTTTTTAGGGATTTCGTGTACAAATACAAGTAGTCTTTGACTCTATACATAGGATTATAGATTAGATATGTATTACTTTTATTTTATATATTAAAGAAATGAAAAAGGAGGATTTTCAATGCGCGATTTCAAAACATATCTTTCCGTGGCACCGGTACTAAGTACTTTATGGTTTGGGTCTTTAGCCGGTCTATTAATAGAAATCAATCGTTTTTTCCCAGATGCGTTGACATTCCCCTTTTTTTGATTCTAGTTATTGAGACGGGTAAGGGGTTAACGAAGATTAGAGCTAGAATCAACTATCTGTGACTAATCCATCCCCTCTTTTTATTTAAAAAAAAACCTAAATAGGATTAGTTGAGTAAAGAAGAAAGTGGATTCAACCTTATCAAAACTTAGGCTCTCAGGCTCGAATGGAAACGAAAATGTGGGTCTAGGATAAGCGTATTATCCAAGATACTTAAATGAAATTACTGTGATTAGAAATTCGAGTTAGCAACTTCTATTTTTGCAACTTTTCTATTTTTCTTGAAGAAAGGAAAAGAAAAAAATAGAAAAGTTGCTTGAATTAAATATACAAAGGAGGTTCATGGCTAAGGGTAAAGATGTTCGAGTAAAAGTGATTTTGGAATGTCCTGGTTGTGTTCGAAAGAGTGTTAATAAGGGATCAAGGGGCGTTTCCAGATATATTACTCAAAAGAATCGACACAATACGCCTAGTCGGTTGGAATTGCGAAAATTCTGTCCCTATTGTTACAAACATACAATTCATGGAGAGATAAAGAAATAGATCGAGCCGAACGTCTATCTATTATCCTTTCAAGTAAGGGGACAAAACATTTTTCATCTATATCATTTACTTTTTTTTTTAAATAGAAAATGGATTTCTAATATATTTCTTATTTCTATTATTTCTATAGTAAATATTTCATATTATTATATTATATATATACTATATATTATAGAAAAAAATTATAGAAAAAAATAGAAATAAACAAATCAGATCCTATTTTGGCTGGACCTAACAAAATTAGAATTAAGAAATAGGATTTTCGGTATGTATAAAGAATAAACTAAACAAACTATGGATAAATCCAAGCGACCCTTTATTAAATCCAAGCGAGCTTTTCGTAGGCGTTTGCCCCCGATTGGATCGGGGGATCGAATAGATTATAGAAACATGAGTTTAATTAGTCGATTTATTAGTGAACAAGGAAAAATTTTATCTAGGCGAGTGAATAGATTGACCTTGAAACAACAACGATTAATTACTATTGCTATAAAACAAGCTCGTATTTTATCTTTGTTACCTTTTCTTAATAATGAGAAACAATTTGAAAGAACCGAGTCGACTACTAGAACTGCTAATTTTAGAACCAAAAATAAATAAAATAATAGACTTATTCTTTTTCGTTCTATTTATTTAATTAATAATTGAATCAAAATTGGAATCTGAACTCAAGCACGGATTGCAGTTTTGTTCTAAAAAAATTGTCGAATCTAGATTTGATTGTCACGTCGTAAGATAATATAAAAATTGGGAATTTTTTTTTGAATGGATTTGTTGATTTTTTTTTATTTATCATATTTTATTAGACTAATTTCTACTCTATACTCCCGGAGAATAAACTCCGGGGAACTTCATTTAAATCGTTTCGAGGTATTCTTCTTTCCAATCTTCTTTTTTTAAGATCTCATTAAAAATCATATAAATACAATTCCTATTTAATATAGCTATTTGTGCAAGTATTTTACGATTAAGAAGCAACTTTCTCTTGTACAGATCGTGTATAAATTTACTATAATTATAGTATACCCCTCTTTCACGAATTACTGCGTTTATTCGAGTGATCCACAAACGGCGAAAATCTCTCTTTTGCCTGTCTCTATCCCGATGAGCCGAAACCAAAGCTCTTATTTTCTGTTGAGCAATGGTTCGAGTAAGTCTTGAATGAGCCCCGCGAAAACTTGATACAAATAAACGAATTTTTCTTCTGCGTCTTCGAGCTATATATCCCCGTTTAACTCTAGTCATTGAATAATTGAAACTTTGATGAATAACTAATCGATTTTATTTCTTTAAGTTATTCTTTTCGCCTTCTGGTCTATTAATAACAAAACGGATTTTTCCAATGTATAAAATAAAAATTCCAATGGCTTTTGCTACTATAACCTTCCCAACCACTATTTTTGTTATTTTTCTTTTTTTCGACATTTCGTCTTGAAACGAGACAAAAAAATTTATTAATGTATCAAAAAAGTAAATAAAAAATGTGAATTCAAGTTAAATATAGATGATTAACGAAATAGTGGATTCCTTCGTTTCTATGGTTACTTTTAAAACGGTGAGGTCCTCTCTATACACCGGAGCCCCTTTCCTTCATTTCCGGAATCTTATTGATAACTTGTACAGTTCAAACCTTTTGGCTCTACCCATGAATTATCCAGTAATAGGTCTTTCACAACGAGATCCACCTATACAGTAACGGTATTTAATTTTGAAGGTTTGCTGGATAGCTGACCCTGTTAGTCCGTTCTTGCAAGAATCGGAGCCGAATTTTTTTGCTTTTAAAATAAGATTCCCTGCTAAATGGATAACGTTCGTTACCAATGGGAAATTTTTTCTTATCTTAAACCCGATTTATACCAATAGAAACCATAAATTTCATACCCAATAGATGAATTTATTATTTTTTTTTTTCATTTTAGATAGTGACTGGAGTTTTATACCATTCACCAGTATTGATTATTGATACTGGAAAAATTCTTTCCTTTCATTTGCTTTTTTTTGTTCCAGCTCATAATCTGAACGAGTCACACATACACCCTAGTACATGTTCCTCGACGTTGAGGGCATCCCCGAAGAGCGGGGGATTTCGTGACATTTCTGATTGGCTGTCTTGTGTTTCTAATAAGTTGTTTAATAGTTGGCATGCTGAATCATATACATAATGGGCTGGTTTAGATCAATCCTAACCGAATTTTTTTTATAGTTAATGGAATATTAAACACAGAATGGTAAACCAAGTAACAAGAAAAAATTTCAAATGTTTAAAACTATTTTTATTCCTTTTATTCGACCGCTACAAGATCAACAATTCCATGAGCTTGGGCTTCTGTTGCTGACATAAAAACATCCCTTTCCATATCTTCGGATACAACCCATAAGGGTTTGCCCGTTCTTTGTACATAAACCCTTGTGAGGGTTTCACGCAATTTCAAAAGTTCTTCCGCTTCCAGGATAAATTCTCCCGTTTGGGCCTCATAAAAAGAGCTCGCGGGTTGATGAATCATTACCCTGATGATATATACCATAAAAAAGTTCTTCTATCTCGCGTAATGTGATGAATAGAAAAAATATGGAATTAAGAATAAAAAAGATAGAATTGAACAACCGTACGGGCATTTTTTTCGCATTGCATACGGCTATAGAATGGAATTTACTTTCATTTTCCGTTGAACAAAGAGAAAATCTAGAATTGATTAGATCCAGATCAGTAAATTATCCAATTACCACCCTTCTTTTCGTAGGAGCTAAAAATACTATGATGGCTCCGTTGCTTTATATATTTATTTCATCTGTAGTTAAGCAATCCCAAAGTTTCTTTTTGATTCGAAAAATAAGAAAGAAAATTTTTTTGTACTCTTTCAAACATAAATAGAGTCTTTTTTTATGAAAAAAAAGTTTGTGACGCTGAAATGGACTCCTGATATAAAATAAAGAAATCGGGAATACTCTTCATCTCATACTCCTCTTTCGATACATAATTGAAGGTTTTGAAAATAAAATAGAGAAAAATATCTCATATCGAATTCAAAGTGCCATGCTATTATTACTTAAATATTAATATTTGATATGGTGAAGGCATAGTTTTATTTTTTCTTTCAAATAAAAAACTCATTGGCGCCAAGCGTGAGGGAATGCTAAACGTTTAGTAATTTCTCCTCCGACCAGGATAAAAGATCCCATTGAAGCAGCTAACCCCATGCATATTGTATGTACATCTGGTCGCACAAATTGCATGGTATCATAAATAGCTACTCCGGGTATTACCCATCCGCCAGGAGAATTTATAAACAAATATAAATCCTTGGTATCATCTTCGATACTGAGATATACCATAAGACCAATAAGTTGATTCGAGATCTCGCTATCGACTTCTTGGCCTAAAAAAAGTAATCTTTCTCGATAAAGTCGGTTGATTCGGGTAAAATTATATCCCTTAGGAACCGTACATGCACCTTTTGATGCATACGGTTCAAACAAAATTGTGAAAAAAAAATCAATGTGTAGATTCTACATCCTTTTTTTTTTCATAGAGATTTTTCCAACTTATGATGAATAATCAAGAATCTCCTTTTCGATTTTTCAAAAAAGATTACTTTTTCGCAATTCCCTAATTACCCATATAATATATAATATAAAAAAATTTCTATAATTAAAATAGAATAAAATTCTACTAAAAAAAAAAAAAAAAGAATTTACTAAACTTATTGAACTTACTTTTCATTGATGTATCATATCATCGAGATTCAACTCAAATCACGATGTCATTTTCTTGTTCTTGAATGGGTCTCTTGAAATTTTTAGGTTTATGCTCTACTCCGGGTAACGATCTGCCCGATTTCGATTTGCCCCTATAGAACAAATGTTTCCAATACCGCTTGTTTTTTTTTGTTAAAATTCCCCTTTTTTATTTACTTCATATCTTTTCTTTCGTCAATTTCCATATTCAACAGATTAATTACTTTCATTCAAATCATTAAAGTTGAGAGCGCTATTTTTAATTTCAAATCTTAAAAATTAAGAGTTAAAGTAAATAAACTATATAATACAAGCAGTAATTTTTAATATATTCCCGATTGGGATTGGGGTTTTTATAAACGGAGCCTGGATACTTCATTTTATTGGTCCAACCGAGCCAACCATAAATTATTCTAAGTGAGAATATTAACCTGAATCCCCCTAAAACTAAAAAACGGATCGAATTGCATTTCACGCTCCAAATTTTGGATGATTTAATCAATCTTTCTTGGGCGAAATGGAGGATATCTCAATCGGGAGAGATAATGGAGAAATCCCATATGACCCAATATATCTGACAAGTCGCACTATACGTCAACCCAAGATGCATCTTCCTCTCCAGGACTTCGAAAGGGAACTTTTGGAACACCAATAGGCATTAAATGAAAGAAAAAATAATTAAGTACTCTATTTCACTTTGATGTGGAAACGTAATAATTAAGGTTATTGTTTTTATAATCTCACCCATTATTCTATTTTCTGCATAGATTAGAAAGGTTTAGTTTAAGAAAAAATTCTTACCAATATAGCCTTCCAATAATGAACAAGTATGAAAGCATTTACTGATAGAAGATGGTATCAACTCCCCATTGCGTATTGCTACTTATCGGGTATAGAATAGATTTGTTTCTCTTTGTTCTTACAAACATAATTGTTCTATTATTACCAACAGAATAGAAGAAACATTAACCCTTGTTGCTAGATAATCGATGGAACAAAAGGGATCCATTGCATAGTTATAGTCTTTTCCAATGCAATAAAGTTACATAGTGTCATTTTTCTTTGATATAAGGGGTATTTCCATGGGTTTGCCTTGGTATCGTGTTCATACCGTCGTATTGAATGATCCTGGTCGGTTGATTTCTGTCCATATCATGCATACAGCTCTGGTTGCTGGTTGGGCTGGTTCGATGGCTCTATATGAATTAGCAGTTTTTGATCCCTCTGACCCCGTTCTTGATCCAATGTGGAGACAGGGTATGTTCGTTATACCTTTCATGACCCGTTTAGGAATAACCAATTCATGGGGCGGTTGGAGTATTACAGGGGGGACTATAACGGATCCCGGCATTTGGAGTTACGAAGGTGTGGCTGGCGCGCATATTGTGTTTTCTGGCTTGTGCTTTTTGGCAGCTATTTGGCATTGGGTGTATTGGGATCTAGAAATATTTTGTGATGAACGTACAGGAAAACCTTCTTTGGATTTGCCTAAGATTTTTGGAATTCATTTATTTCTTTCGGGGGTGGCTTGTTTTGGTTTTGGTGCATTTCATGTAACAGGCTTGTACGGTCCCGGAATCTGGGTGTCCGACCCTTATGGACTAACTGGAAAAGTACAACCTGTAAGTCCAGCATGGGGTGTGGAAGGTTTTGACCCTTTTGTTCCAGGAGGAATAGCTTCTCATCATATTGCTGCAGGGACATTAGGCATATTAGCCGGTCTATTCCATCTTAGTGTCCGGCCTCCTCAACGTCTATACAAAGGGTTACGTATGGGCAATATTGAAACCGTTCTTTCTAGTAGTATCGCTGCGGTCTTTTTTGCAGCTTTTGTTGTTGCTGGAACTATGTGGTACGGTTCAGCAACTACTCCAATAGAATTATTCGGCCCCACCCGTTATCAATGGGATCAAGGATACTTTCAGCAAGAAATATACCGACGGGTAAGTGCTGGACTAGCCGAAAATCAAAGTTTATCAGAAGCTTGGTCGAAAATTCCTGAGAAATTAGCTTTTTATGATTACATTGGTAATAATCCGGCGAAAGGAGGATTATTTAGAGCGGGCTCAATGGATAACGGCGATGGAATAGCTGTTGGATGGTTAGGACACCCTGTTTTTAGAGATAAAGAAGGACGTGAACTTTTTGTACGCCGTATGCCTACTTTTTTTGAAACCTTTCCGGTCGTTTTGATCGACGGGGACGGAATTGTTCGAGCTGATGTTCCTTTTAGAAGAGCGGAATCTAAGTATAGCGTTGAACAAGTAGGTGTAACTGTTGAGTTTTATGGTGGCGAACTCAACGGAGTCAGTTATAGTGATCCTGCTACTGTGAAAAAATATGCTAGACGTGCTCAATTAGGTGAAATTTTCGAATTAGACCGTGCTACTTTGAAATCAGATGGTGTTTTTCGTAGTAGTCCGAGGGGTTGGTTTACCTTTGGACATGCTTCCTTTGCCCTACTATTCTTCTTCGGACACATCTGGCATGGGTCGCGAACTTTGTTCCGAGATGTTTTTGCCGGTATTGACCCCGATTTGGATGTTCAAGTAGAATTTGGCGCATTCCAAAAAATTGGAGATCCAACTACAAGAAGACAAGGAGTTTAATACAACATTGCTTTGTTATTTTTTGTGATTTGGCATAGGATACTGGAGCAATCTTAATTTGAATCACCGCCCCTTTTTTACTCTTTCCCTTTTATCATTATCGGGAAAATAATTTCAAGTAAACAGGTATGGAAGCTATAATTGTAAACCACAATCAAATATATGGAAGCATTGGTTTATACATTTCTATTAGTCTCTACTCTAGGGATAATTTTTTTCGCTATCTTTTTTCGGGAACCTCCTAAAGTTCCAACTAAAAAGTAAAAAGTTGAAATAATTTTTCATTATATTAATTGAAGTAATGAGCCTTCCTATAATAGGAAGGCTCATTACTTCAACTAATCTCCGTGTTCCTCGAAGGGATCTCTTAGTTGTTGAGAGGGTTGCCCAAAAGCGGTATATAAAGCATACCCAGTAAAACTTACAAGTAAACCAGATATAAAGATGGCGACTAGAGTTGCTGTTTCCATTATTATATAATTTTAAGACCACAGTGGATCTATGATAAAATCATTTATTTACAACGGAATGGTATACAAAGTCAACAGATCTCAATGAATAGAATCAGATTTATGGCTACACAAACTGTTGAGGGTAGTTCTAGATCTCGTCCAAAACCTACTACCGTAGGGGCTTTATTGAAACCGTTGAATTCGGAATATGGTAAAGTAGCTCCTGGGTGGGGAACTACTCCTTTAATGGGAGTTGCAATGGCTTTATTTGCAGTATTCCTATCTATTATTTTGGAAATTTATAATTCTTCCGTTTTATTGGATGGAATTTCAATGAATTAAATCCACAAGAAAATGAAATCAAAAAGAACCAACAAGTTTTAGCCTTTCAATACAAAGTGAATTTTTAGGGCTCCTATTTCTATTTCTAAATTCCCTTTTGGTAGTTCGATCGTGAAATTTCTTTCTTTCTGTATTTCCGGAATATGAGTGTGTGACTTGGTATAATTGATCCTATTGATAATACAGAAAATGAGTCTGTCATCTTACCCTGATGGAGATGGTTCTACCTCGTCGGATATTTCTTTTGGTATCTGAAACACGGAATAGCTAAAATAGATTAAGAAATATTTGAACTATGATTCATATTTAATATTTAGACCTCGAGATCGGATTCAAAAAAATTTGCTTTTCAAAGAAAGAATTATAAGTTATAAATCGAAAGATTTTTATTATTTCAAACTCCTTTGTATGACTATTTTGTGTAATCAACAGACAAATTTTTTTGTATTATTAGTCATAATACCTATCCTATATGATTGAATCAGTGATGATACAACGGTTCTTACTCAAGGAATCTTTGTGCTTAACTTTAGGATTTTATTGAATTATCGTGGTTCTAGTATGAATCTGGGGGTTCAAGCGATTCATAGGGTCTTAACAAGAGAAATTCCTATCAATGATAAAAAAAGCAAAAAGCGGTATTTAGGCA